AGTACAAAAAGCTATTTATTAATATGCAACGTTATAATGTGTTTTAAAAAAAAGTGTTATGCTAGTGGAAAGACTAATATTGAATTTATCAAAACACATACGATATAAATACAATGTATATTTGGGTTTGGGTTATGGCACCCTATTTTGACTATCCCGTGGAAGGCAGAAAGTTTAGGAGAAACATCTTATTCAGCTAACCTAGGAACTTTTAAGAGTTTAGTTAAAATAAATTAGTTTTAAATGTAAAATTTTTCCGGTTTCGGGGTTTGACGGGAAATACAAGGTTTTACAGGAAGGATTAATTTGGGGGGTAAGGGGGGTTTAGCGCGCGGAAACGCCCTTATATAGATAAATCTCAACCCCGGTGGATAATAAGAGTAAAGTTGAGGAACACGTTGTTATTAAGGGTAAAATATGTCAATCATGCATTCATTATTAACACCATGGAAGTAATACTTCGTGTACGTCTTAGCCAATAAAACCAAATGTTCTACCCTAATACGTAATATGCGCTGTTAGCCACTACTGAGATGCTAATGAAAGTAGATAAAAATAAAAAACTATGTATGCAATCCAATTAGAAACTAGGCTGGGCGGGGGGCGAGATGGACTAACGCATAGAAATGATGCTTTACTGAATTACACTAGGGACTAGTTTAAGGTTAAGGTCCCACAGATTCACTATCGGCAGATGCTTTTTAAACTTCATCAGTAATCCGGCCTAGATTTAGGTACGGTAGATTCAGGGCATCTTGCATCAGACATCACTCCAGGTTGGGTAAAGTGAGGAGGGGTTGAAATCACAGTCTCTGCTAGAATTAGTTAATTTCGGTTAAGAATTAATTAACACTGCTTGTTTGATTATTATTTGTTTGACTATATTAGATTATCATGAAGATAGTAATTGAAGGTTATTCAATTATAATAAATATTCGTATTTAGATGTATGTTATGTACGATTATACATTATTGGGTAGATTACATACATTATATGTTTTTTGTCAAATATTTGTTTATTCAATTGATGTTAGATATAAATGATTGGGGATTTTTGATTTTTTTGTGATTAACATTATCTGAAATTTGTTCATATATGTGTGTTTGAAGTGATTTAAAAAGTGTTTATAGTATTAAATGTTCTTATGGAAGTATACGATTAATAATATTTATTATTTTATGATATTCTGAGTGAAACAGTACGTATGGGTATAAAACATAGGAGATGTACAACTAGAACAATGAATGTAAAAATTGTCTTTTTTGTAGATATACAAATTCATGTTGTTTTTCAATTTATGTTAGATTTCTTTTTCTGTTGATCTTTATGAATGTGAATTAATTCAAGATTATTGGTTAAACATATTATGTTTTGATGATTTTTTAAGTTATTATAAGTATATTGTTTGAGAATTGGTTGTGAAATTATGAATAGAATGTTTTTATAAATAGGTTAAGGGATTATTTGTTATTTACGGCAATCTTATCTGGGAGTCAATATATCTAATTAGTTGAGAGTAATTTATTACATAGAAGTTGGTTTTCTTAATAACCTTGTAATATGTCTGTTTATGTTGTAAGATTTATATGTTAAATGATATATTTTAAATAGTTAATTGTTCTTATATTAATGGTTTAGTACAGTGTTGGTGAATGTTTGAATTTAGTTATTAAACATAAAAAAATGTTTGTTTGTATTTTGTATTTGTAAAGAATAGTTATGTTATAAAAATTGAGATGTTTAATTAGTAGAGTAATGTTTGTATACTTGATTTAAATTGTTAAATGTTGATGTTTGGTTGTATATATTAGGCAAGGGGAATGTAAATTTATGCTCGATATACATATATATATGTATATAGTGCATAGCGTTATAAAGTGCATATATCGGGAGATAATTTAATTAGAATGTTGGCTTTGGGGGTCAATAGTGGAGGTTTAATTCCTTCTTTCTCGATTAGCTAACAACTGCCAATAAAGTCTTGAGGAGGATGTTAGCCTCCAATCTTCGGCTTACAAGACCGATGCTTTAAGTTAAGCTATCAGGACTATCAGTTTAATAGTTTATTTTCTACTCACCCCACGAGTGGGAACATGATAATAAAGATTAAGAAGTAGATTACTGAGGCTGACTGTCCAATTAAGATATACGGATCTTCAACTGGTTGACCTCCAATTCAGGTTAGGATAAGTGTGTCTGCCACTAAGGCTCAAAACATGATTTGTGTTAGTGGTCGGAATATCAAGCTTCGTTGTTTTGATGTGTGAAGAAGGGGTATAAAGGCTAGAATTAGGATAGATAGAACAAGGGCTAGTACTCCGCCTAATTTGTTTGGGATTGATCGTAAAATAGCATAGGCAAATAGGAAGTACCACTCTGGTTTGATATGGGGGGGAGTAACTAGAGGGTTGGCAGGGGTGAAATTGTCTGGGTCTCCTAAGAGGTTAGGAGAAAACATAGCCAAAAGGGTAAGTGCTGTTAGTATAATTAGAAAGCCTAGAAGGTCTTTATAAGAGAAGTAAGGGTGGAATGGAACTTTATCCGGGTCAGAGTTTAGTCCGGTTGGGTTTGTTGATCCTGTTTCGTGAAGAAACAGGAGGTGAAGGATGCTAGCTCCGGCAATAATAAAGGGGAGAAGAAAATGGAAAGCAAAAAATCGGGTTAGGGTTGGATTGTCTACAGAGAAACCTCCCCAAATTCATTGGACTAGTACGTTTCCGATGTACGGAATAGCAGAAAGAAGATTAGTAATTACTGTAGCCCCTCAAAAGGACATTTGTCCCCAAGGAAGAACATAGCCGACGAATGCTGTGGCTATTACTAAAAATAGAAGAATTACACCGATATTTCATGTTTCTTTGAATAAAAATGAGCCGTAGTATAGTCCTCGTCCGATGTGCAGATAAATGCAAATAAAGAAGAATGAGGCTCCGTTGGCATGAAGGTTGCGAATTAATCAACCGTAGTTGACATCTCGGCAAATATGGGCTACTGATGAGAATGCTATTGATGTGTCTGCTGTGTAGTGTATTGCAAGGAATAACCCTGTGACGATTTGGGCAATTAAACAAACCCCTAGGAGAGAGCCAAAGTTTCATCATGATGAGATGTTTGATGGGGCTGGTAGGTCGATGAACGAGTTATTAATGATTTTAATTAACGGGTGTGATTTACGGATGTTTGGTGCCATTAGTTCCTATAGTTGAATAACAACGGTGGTTTTTCAGATCACAGGTTCTGGTTAGAATCCTGGTGGGAATTATGATTTATATAATTTCTATTTCAATAATTGTGTTAGTTTTAGGACTGGTAGCTGTTGCTTCAAATCCATCTCCTTATTACGCTGCTTTAGGGTTGGTGCTGGCTGCAGGGGCTGGGTGTTTAGTAATTGCTGCGTTTGGGTCTTCATTTTTATCTATTGTTCTTTTTTTAATTTATCTTGGTGGAATGTTAGTAGTGTTTGCTTATTCAGCAGCTTTGGCTGCTGAACCTTATCCGGAGGCCTGAGGTAACTGGTCGGTTGTATTTTATGTGTTGGTTTATTTAGCAGGTGTTTTAGTGTGGTACTTATATTTAGGGGGAGTTGAGGTTGATGGTATAAATAAGTCAGGAGGACTGGGGGGTTATGTTATACGTGGTGATTGAGTAGGAGTGGCTTTAATATATTCGTGTGGTGGGTGGTTGTTGTTTATTGGAGGGTGAGTTTTATTATTAACCTTATTTGTGGTGTTTGAAGTAACTCGGAGTCAGTATGGTGGGAGTCTCCGTGCATTAGAGTAAGGTGATAATAATTGCTGAAGTTATTAAAAAGAGGGTTAAGTAAGTTTTGATAAGCCCCTGTTGAATATTTGAAGTGGTTTTAATTATTGGCAGTTGTTGGTTTGCCAGCCCTTGCGGACCTGATTTTTCATACCAGGACAGGTCAATTAAATGAGTTGCGATATTTTGTGCTAAATTAAGGTTGGTTTTTGGTAGAGCTCGGTGGATAATAGTTGGGAAGAATCCAAGAAGATTAGAAAAGGAGTGTAAGTTGGTTTTTAATGTTTGACTTATAGATGTTGTTAGTTTTGATAAATCTATGGCGATAATTAATCCGGTAATAGTAACAATAATGGCTGCTTGTTTTGCAATGGTTGGCATAGTTATGATGGGGGAGCTGATTGGAAGCATGTTAGATGAGATTAGCAGGCCGGCCAAGATGCTCCCTCAAGCTAATCGTTTGATTGGGTTGATTACTGCTTTGTTATTTTCGTTAATAGGAGATAGTGGGTTTGATCGTGGGTGACCCATAGATGCGAAGAAAACAATTCGAAGGCTATAAACGGCTGTGAATGATGTTGCAATTAGTGTTAGTGCTAGAGCCCAGGCGTTAGTTTGAGAAGTGTTAAGGGCTTCGATGATGGCATCTTTTGAGAAAAAGCCTGCTAAAAATGGGGTTCCTGTGAGGGCTAAGCTCCCAATTGTTAAGCAAGATGTGGTAACTGGAAGTGAGAGTTGTAAACCACCCATTTTTCGGATGTCTTGTTCATCATTTAGGCTGTGAATAATAGAACCTGAGCATAGGAATAATATAGCTTTAAAGAAAGCGTGGGTGCAGATGTGGAAGAAGGCTAATTGAGGGAGATTTAGTCCAATAGTAACCATTATTAACCCTAGTTGACTTGATGTGGAGAACGCTACAATTTTTTTAATATCATTTTGAGTTAGAGCACAGGCAGCTGTGAATAGTGTTGTAATGGCTCCAAGACATAGGCACACTGTAAGTGCAGTTTGGTTGTTATTTATAAGTGGGTGAATTCGGATAAGTAAAAAAATCCCTGCAACTACTATTGTGCTGGAGTGAAGTAGAGCGGAAACTGGAGTAGGGCCCTCTATTGCGGCAGGTAATCACGGGTGAAGGCCAAATTGTGCAGATTTGCCGGTGGCCGCAAGGATTAATCCGAGGAGAGGAAGTGTAAGGTTATTGGAGCTAAGTATGAAGATTTGTTGTATTTCTCACGAGTTAAAGTTCATTGCTAATCAAGACATGCTCAAGATCAGTCCAATGTCTCCGACACGGTTGTAGATTACTGCTTGAAGTGCTGCTGTGTTTGCATCGGCTCGGGCGTACCATCATCCGATTAAAAGGAAGGATATGATTCCAACCCCCTCTCATCCAATAAAAAACTGGAAAAAGTTGTTGGCTGTTACTAGAATAATTATAGCTACAAGAAATGTTAAAAGATATTTAAAAAATCGAGTAACTAGTGGGTCTGAGGCTATATATCAGGTAGCGAATTCCAGGATGGATCATGTTACAAATAGGGCAATAGGGAGGAAGATTGAGGAGTAAATATCAAATTTAAAGCTGATATTAATATCAAAGGTGTTAATGTTTATTCAGTGGAAGTTTGTGGTGATCGATTCAAGGCCTTGATCTAGGAAAATAACAAGTGGAATGATGCTAATTAAAAAAGCTGTTTTTACTGATGTTTTGATTAAGTGGTGAAGGTTGGTGATACTTATATTTAGTGTTGATAAAAAAATTGGTAGGATTAAAATTGAGATTGTGATTAGTATGGAGGAGTTGAAGATTAGTGGAAAATTCATAGCTTTTACTTGGATTTGCACCAAGAGTTTCTGGTTCCTAAGACCAGCGGATAGACTGTTTTCCTTTAAAAGCCGAACAAGCCGTGGAATTGAACCACGGAACTAAGTAATTAGCAGTTCTTAGGGTCCCAGCCAAGTTCGGTTGATAAGAGGGGTTTAACCTCTAACTCTAGAATCACAATCTAGTGTTTATTAAACTATATCTACAAAAAAATAACCCTCAGATTAACTCTGGTTTTATTATTAGAGGGATAATTGGGATAAGGTGTATGGATATTAAAGTGTGTTCTCGGGTGTGTGTTGGGGTAATTGCATTAAGATGTTCTGGGGTTATTCCGCGTTGAGTTATTAAGAACATATATAGGGAGTAACTAGCTGTTAGTAAGGTGCCAAATCCTGTTAAAATAATTGTTCAATTTGACCAGTTAAATAAAGCTGTTATAATGGTGATTTCACCTATAAGATTAGGAGATGGTGGCAGAGCCATATTAGCGAGGTTAGAGATTAATCATCAGGTCCCTATTAGTGGGAGGATAGTTTGTAGGCCTCGTGATAAGATTAATGCTCGGCTATGTGTTCGTTCGTAATTTGTATTTGCTAAACAGAAGAGGGCAGATGAAATTAGACCATGGGCGATTATTAGGATTATTGCCCCTGTTAAGCTTCATGGGGTTTGGATTATTGCTGCTGAAATAACTAAACCCATGTGGCTCACAGATGAGTAGGCGATTATTGATTTTAGATCTGTTTGTCGTAAGCAGACTGAGCTGGTTATAATAATACCTCATAGTGATAGAATAAGAAACGGGTAAGCCAATTCTTTTATGGCGGGGGATAGTGTGATTGAAATTCGAATAATACCGTACCCGCCAAGTTTCAGAAGAATAGCGGCAAGGACTATTGAGCCGGCAATCGGGGCTTCTACATGGGCTTTTGGAAGTCACAAATGAGTGCCATACAAAGGTATTTTTACTATGAAGGCTAGTAAGCAGGCTAATCATCAGGATTTGTTAGCCCAGGTCATAGGAATATGATTTGGGAGTAGTTGTAGAAGGTTTAGTGATAGAGTTCCGGTAGATGAGTATAATGATAAGAGGGCAACTAGAAGTGGGAGAGAGCCTGCCAAGGTGTAGAATAAAAAATAGGTGCCTGCATTTAAACGCTCGGCCTGGTTGCCTCAACGTGTAATAATAATTAGTGTGGGAATTAGTGTGATTTCAAACATGATGTAAAATAAGATTAACTCTGTTGCTGAGAAGGCTATGATCAGAGATAGTTGAAGAAAGATAAGTATAGTAATAAAAGTTCGTTGTCGTGAGATGGGCTCTGTTGCCAAGTGGTTTTGACTCGCAAGAAGCATTAAGGGGAGAAGTCAGCAAGTTAAGATTAATAGTGGGGTGGAGATTTGGTCAATGGATATTAAGTGATTAGAGAAATGGGTTGTTTCAGATTGGTTAAAAAATCATGTTAGACTTAATAAAGAGACGAGAAGACTCTGAGAAGTCAAAGAAGGTCACAGTCATTTTTTATTTATTAATCATGTCGATGGGATTAGCATAAGTGTGGGTAGTAAAATTTTTAGCATTGTAGTAGGTTTAAGCTGAATAATTTGTCTGTCCCGTGGGTTCGTGTGGTGGCGACCATCAGGGCTAATCCTGTTGCGGCTTCACAGGCTGAAAAAGTAAGCATAAGTATAGGAATTAGTGAAAATGAGAAAGATAAAGTTATAGTTGGTCAAGTGCATAGACCCACATATATAGATAGCATTGTGCCTTCAAGGCAGAGTAAGGCTGAGAGTAAGTGGGAACGGTTTAAGGCCAGCCCCGTTAAACCTAAAATAAAAGCTGAGCAGAAGCTAAAGTGGATAAGTGTCATAGAGTTGTTATGGGTTTTATCCATAATTTGTTGAGCCGAAATCAACTGTCTTGTTTGGACTAACAACTCACTCAGCTCACTCTAGGCCGCCTTGTAATCATTCATAAATTAGGCCAAGGGTAAGAAGGGTTAGAATCAAAGCCGCTCATATAATTACGATACCTGGTGTGGTGAGTTGTGCGGCTCATGGGGATGGGAGGAGAAGGGCAATTTCTAAGTCAAACAGAAGGAATAGAATGGCAATTAAGAAGAATCGTATGGAAAATGGTAATCGGGCAGAGCCCAGAGGATCAAAGCCGCATTCGTATGGGGAAAGTTTTTCTAAATCTGGTGTGATTTGTGGAAGTCAAAAGCTTAGGATTGCTAAGATGGTTGATAAAGCTAGGGCAATTATTAGAATAGTAGCTGTCATTACTTTCTCTTAGATTTTAACTAAGACTCTGTGATTGGAAGTCACGTGTACTGGTTGATACTAAGAAAGTATGATCCTCATCAATAGATTGATACGTAAAGGAATAATCAGACTACGTCAACAAAATGTCAGTATCATGCGGCTGCTTCGAAGCCAAAGTGGTGCTTAGATGTAAAATGGTATTGGATTTGTCGTATTAGGCAAACAGACAGGAATAATGAGCCAATAATAACATGGAGACCGTGGAACCCAGTTGCTACAAAAAATGTTGATCCATAAACCCCGTCTGCGATTGTAAATGGGGCTTCATAGTATTCTATGGCTTGGAGGGCTGTGAAGTAGAGTCCGAGAAGGATTGTGAGGGCTAGAGACTGAATTGCTTCTTTTCGATTTCCGTGCATAATGCTATGGTGGGCTCATGTAACAGTTACTCCTGATGCGAGGAGTACTGCTGTATTAAGAAGAGGGACTTCAAATGGGTTAAGAGGGGTAATTCCTGTTGGTGGTCAGCATTCTCCGAGTTCATATGTTGGGGCTAAACTTGAGTTATAAAACGCTCAGAAAAACCCAATAAAGAAGAAAACTTCAGATGTGATGAATAAGATTATTCCGTATCGTAAGCCTTTTTGGACAGGTGGTGTGTGGTGTCCTTGAAATGTTCCTTCTCGAATCACATCTCGTCACCATTGAATTATTGTTAGAACCATGGTAATTAAACCTAGTGAAAGAAGAATAATTGATCCGAAGTGGAATCATATGGCTAAGCCTGATGTTAGGAGAAGAGCTGCAACAGCTCCTGTTAGTGGTCAAGGGCTTGGGTCGACTATGTGGTAGGCGTGTGCTTGGTGTGCCATTAGACGTTCTCTTGTAGGTAGAGGCTTAAGAGTAAGACGAATACGTATGCTTGGATTATTGCAACGGCAATTTCTAGAAGAGTTAATAGGAATAGTACAATTGATGTTAGGATAGCAACGGTTGGTATAATTGAAAGTAGAACGAAGGCTGCAGTGGCAATTAATTGAATTAATAGGTGCCCAGCTGTTAAATTAGCGGTGAGTCGAACACCTAGAGCCAATGGTCGAATAAAAAGGCTAATTGTTTCAATAATAATCAAAACGGGAATTAGAGGTGTTGGTGTTCCCTCAGGGAGAAGATGACCTAGTGCAATGGTTGGTTGATTTCGTATACCAATGATTACTGTTGCTAATCATAGTGGGACAGCTAAGCCTATGTTTAAGGATAGCTGGGTGGTAGGTGTGAAGGTGTATGGTAATAATCCTAATAGATTGAGGGATATGAGTAGAAGTATTAATGATGTTAATAGTAATGCTCACTTGTGTCCGGGTGTATTAATTGGTAAAAAAATTTGTTTGGTGAAGTTGTGAATAAATCATGACTGTAAGGTAATTAATCGATTATTGAGTCACTTGTTGGATGGGTTAGGAAATAATAATCATGGAACAAGTATTGCAATGGCAATAAGTGGGATACCTAGGATTACAGGGCTCATAAATTGGTCAAAGAAGCTTAAGTTCATGGTCAGGTTCAAGAATTAGGTTTAGATTTTTCTGTAGTTTGTGTGGTGGGTTCATTAAATGTTTTATGCTTTAATACTTTAGGTGGGATAATTGTTAAAAGGACAAGTCAAGAAAAGACTAAGATCAGAAATCAAGGGCCTGGGTTTAACTGTGGCATGTCACTAAGGGTGGTTGGGGGTCACCAGTCTACAGCTTAAAAGGCTGTTGCTTATACCCTATTTAGCTTCTTAGTGAAGCTTCTAGTATTGATGAAGATCAGTTTTCAAAATCGGTAAGCGGTACTGCTTCAACTACGATAGGTATAAAGCTGTGGTTGGCTCCGCAAATTTCTGAACATTGTCCATAAAACACTCCGGGACGAGTGGCGATAAATGATGTTTGGTTTAATCGTCCTGGAATTGCGTCTGTTTTTACACCTAGAGAGGGGACAGCTCAGGAGTGTAGAACGTCTTCGGCTGTTACTAGTAGTCGAGTTGGGGATTCTATTGGAACTACCATCCGATTGTCAACTTCTAGAAGTCGGAATTGTCCAGGGGTAAGGTCATTAGTTGGAATTATATATGAGTCAAATGCTAGGTCTTCGTAGTTTGTGTACTCATAGCTTCAATATCATTGATGACCAATCGCTTTGATTGTTAGATGGGGATCATTGACTTCATCTATTAAGTATAAAATACGAAGGGATGGAAGGGCGATCATAATAAGAATAATGGCTGGCATGATAGTTCATACTATTTCAATTTCTTGGGCATCTATAGAGTTTGTATTAGTTAATTTAGTGGTTATCATAATGGTAATAATATAAAGGACAAGCGTACTAATAAGAAAAACGGCTATTAGCGTGTGGTCGTGGAAGTGAAGTAACTCTTCTATGATTGGGGAGGCTGCGTCTTGAAAACCTAATTGTGATGGGTGTGCCATATCGAGATGTGCTGGGGTTTAACCAACAACTCCACCTTGACAAGGAGGTGTAATATTTTACTAACATCTCTAATGGTTTATTAGTAAGAAAATGGCAGAGTGGTGATGCGACTGACTTGAAATCAGATCATGGGGGTTCGATTCCTTCTTTTCTCGTTTTAATTATTGGCTGGTTGAATTTGAACAAAGGCTGGCTCTTCAAATGTGTGATAGGGGGGTGGGCAGCCGTGAAGTCATTCGATGTTAGTTGATGTTAATTCTGTTAGTGAGACTTCTCGTTTAGCTGCAAATGCTTCTCAGATAATGAATATTATCATAATTACAGCTACTAGAGAGATTAGGGATCCGACAGATGAGACAGTGTTTCATAAGGTGTATGCGTCTGGGTAATCAGAATATCGCCGAGGCATTCCGGCTAGACCAAGGAAGTGTTGGGGGAAAAAGGTTAAATTTACACCGGCAAATATTACTCCAAAATGGATTTTTGCTCATGTCTCGTGAAGTGTATAGCCAGTAAACAGGGGGAATCAGTGGACAAATCCCCCCATGATAGCAAATACAGCTCCCATAGAAAGGACATAATGGAAATGTGCTACTACGTAGTAGGTATCATGAAGTATAATATCTAGCGATGAGTTGGCAAGAACAATACCTGTTAGGCCTCCTACGGTAAATAAGAAGATAAAACCAAGGGCTCATAGTATAGGAGCGTCCCATTTAATTGTTCCTCCATGCATGGTGGCTAATCAGCTGAATACTTTTACACCGGTAGGGATTGCAATAATTATTGTTGCTGATGTAAAATAGGCTCGAGTGTCTACGTTAAGATCGACTGTAAATATGTGGTGGGCTCAGACAATGAAGCCCAGGAGTCCAATTGACATTATTGCTCATACTATTCCCATATAACCAAAGGGTTCTTTTTTTCCTGAATAATAAGTTACGATATGGGAGATCATGCCAAATCCGGGTAAGATAAGAATGTAGACCTCTGGGTGCCCAAAGAATCAGAATAAGTGTTGGTAGAGTACAGGATCACCACCGCCAGCAGGGTCAAAGAAGGTTGTGTTTAGATTTCGGTCAGTTAGAAGCATAGTAATCCCTGCAGCTAGAACAGGGAGAGAGAGGAGTAGTAGAACAGCTGTGATTAATACTGATCAAACAAATAATGGTGTTTGGTATTGTGATATGGCTGGGGGTTTTATGTTAATTGTTGTTGTAATAAAGTTGATTGCTCCCAAGATAGATGATACACCAGCTAAATGGAGAGAAAAAATTGTTAAGTCAACTGATGCTCCAGCGTGTGCTAGGTTACCAGCCAAAGGGGGATAAACAGTTCAACCTGTACCAGCCCCTGCTTCGACTCCAGACGATGCTAACAAGAGAAGGAAAGATGGTGGGAGGAGTCAGAAGCTCATATTATTTATTCGGGGAAATGCTATATCTGGGGCCCCGATCATTAAAGGAACTAATCAGTTGCCAAAGCCGCCAATCATAATAGGCATTACTATAAAGAAGATTATAATAAAAGCATGTGCTGTAACGATAACATTATAAATTTGGTCGTCTCCAAGTAGAGTTCCGGGCTGGCTTAGCTCTGCTCGAATTAAAAGGCTAAGAGCGGTTCCCACCATTCCTGCCCAAGCACCAAAAACTAAGTAAAGGGTGCCAATGTCTTTGTGATTTGTTGAGAATAATCAACGAGTAATTGCCACAGGTAAGGTGGCCGAGTAATAGGCGGCGGGTTGTAGCCCCGTACACAGAGGTTCAACTCCTCTTCTTACCAAGCCCTGCGGTGTCCGACATGCCAGATTGCAAATCTCGAGAAGCAAATGAAAGTTTGCCGGGGCTTCTCCCGTTTCCTTGTTTGTGTAAACGGGAGAAGTAGAATGAAGCTCGCTGGATTGAGCGTTTAGCTGTTAACTAAAATGTTGCGGGATCGAGGCCCGTCTTTCTAGTAAGGCTTTAGCTTAATTAAAGTGTTTGAGTTGCATTCAGTTGATGTGGGATAGAGTCCTGCAAGCCTTAGAGCAGAGATTAGGAGATTTTAACTCCTGCTTAGGGCTTTGAAGGCCCTTAGTCTGGTTAACTTAAATCTCTATATCACTATTAATGGTGAGATTGGAATAATAAATGAGGATAGGATTAGTGAAGTTGCTAATAAAATAGTTGGCTGTTTAGAGTGATGTCGTCACGTCATGGACATATTAGATGTGTTTGGTGATGATGTTAGTGTGACAACGTATGTGAGGCGTAAGTAGAAAAATAGGCTAAGTAGTGCTGATAAGGCAAGTATTGTAGCTAGGATTGTTGTGTTTTGATTTGTTAATTCTTGGAGAATAAGTCATTTTGGTAAAAATCCTGAAAGAGGTGGTAGGCCGCCCAGGGATAAGAGGGTAAGAAGTGATAGTGCCGTAGTAGTAGGAGTTTTAGACCATGAGGTAGCTAGAGATGAAATTTTTGTTGATGAGATGGTTATTAATGTTAAAAATATGGTAGAGGTTATAATTAGGTAAATAGTTAGGTTTAGAATTATTAGCTGAGGTGAAAATGGAAGAATAGATACTATTCAACCGAGGTGTGCAATAGATGAAAAAGCTAGGATTTTTCGTAGCTGGGTTTGATTTAGTCCGCCTCATCCACCAACTAGTGTTGATGTGAGACCAATGGTGAGTAAGAGTGGTGTGTTTAGTGTTGGTGAGATTTGGTATAAAATGGCTATTGGGGCTAGTTTTTGTCATGTTGACAGGATTAGACCTGTAGTAAGGCTTAATCCTTGGAGGACATCAGGTAGTCAGAAGTGGAATGGTGCAAGTCCTAATTTTATGCAGATTGCAATAGTCATAGTTGCGCATGATAGTGGGCTTGTCAGGTCTGTGATTGATCACTCTCCTGTAAGTCAAGCATTGTTTAGGCTAGAGAAGAGAAGAAGTGCTGAGGCTGCTGCTTGTGTTAAGAAGTATTTTGTTGAGGCTTCAATGGCTCGTGGATGCTTGTGTTGAGTTATAAGGGGAATGATTGCTAGTGTGTTGATTTCAAGACCCATTCAAGCAAGAAGTCAATGAGTACTTGATACAGTAAAGATCGTTCCTAGGGCAAGGCTGGTTAGAACAATTGATAAAGTGATTGGGTTCATTAGTAAAGGAAGGGGTTTAACCAACATGTTTGGGGTATGGGCCCAAAAGCTTTTTTAGCTGACTTTACTAGAGAGTAGTATAGTGGGAGTACAGAGGGTTTTGATCTCTCAGGTGCAGGTTCAATTCCTGTCTTTCTAAGGAGATGATGGGGTTTGAACCCATATGATTCACTCTATCAAAGTGATCCCTGACTTTCGGGCACATTTCCTAGGTTTGTGATGGTAAGCCTAGCAGAGAAATTGGTAATGAAATATGTCATAATGTTATTGCCAGTGTGATTGGAAGAAAGTTTTTTCATACCAAGTGTATGAGTTGGTCATATCGAAATCGCGGGTATGATGCTCGAACTCAAAGAAACACTATTGATAGAATGGAAGATTTAATTATAAGAGAGATGGTAGTTAGTTCTGGTTGATTCATGAATGAGGATCCTAGGAATAGGATGGCAGATAATGTGTTTATTATCAAGATATTAGCATATTCGGCTAGAAAAAATAAAGCGAATGGTCCTCCTGCGTATTCAACATTAAAGCCTGAGACAAGTTCAGATTCTCCCTCTGTAAGGTCAAATGGTGCTCGGTTGGTTTCTGCTAGGGTGGAAATATATCATATTGCTGCTATTGGTCATCCAGGGATAACTAGTCACACATATTCTTGTGTGGTGTTGAAATTGTACAAGGTGAACCCGCCAGCTAGCATAATTATGCACAGGAGGATTAATCCAAGTGTTACTTCATAAGAAATAGTTTGTGCAACTGCTCGCAGTGCTCCAATTAAGGCGTATTTAGAATTTGATGATCATCCTGATCCAAGAATAGTGTATACTGTAAGGCTAGATAAGGCAAGAATAAATAAGATCCCCAGATTTAAATCTGCCAGTGAAAATGGTATAGGTAGAGGGGCCCAAATGGACATGGCGAGAGCAAGAGCTATTGTTGGTGCTATTAGGAATAAAGTTTGGGAGGAGGTAGAGGGTCGGATAGGTTCTTTGATGAATAGTTTAACGCCATCTGCAATTGGTTGTAGCAAACCGGTTGGTCCTACAATATTAGGGCCTTTACGATGTTGTATGTAGCCTAGAACTTTTCGTTCGATTAAAGTCAGGAATGCTACTGCCAGGAGTACTGGAATCATGTAAAGAAGAGGATTAATTAGATGTGTAATAATGGTTAACATAGTTAGCGAGGGGATTTGAACCCCTGGAAAAAAGAGCTTAGGTCTTTCGCATTAGCCGGGCTCTGCCACGCTAGCTAGCCCTGATCTTGGGCGGTGAATTAGTTCTATTTTCAATTTAGTTGTTTTCATTGATATATGGGGAGGCTTATTTTTAACATTGGCCTCATTTTCTCGGTCCTTTCGTACTAGAAAAAATACTTCATAGATAGAAACTGACCTGGATTACTCCGGTCTGAACTCAGATCACGTAGGGCTTTAATCGTTGAACAAACGAACCTTTAGTAGCGGCTGCACCACTGGGATGCCCTGATCCAACATCGAGGTCGTAAACCCATTTGTCGATAAGAACTTTTGAAATGGATTGCGCTGTTATCCCTAGGGTAACTTGGTTCGTTGATCAGTAGGACTGGATCAATTGCAGTCATAAATTTTGTTACTTAGAATAGTGGTTCTTGGTTAAGGGTTGTAAGCCCTATTCTTCAAGGAGGATTTTTTATTCTCCATGGTCGCCCCAACCGAAAACTTTAGGTCAATTTCTGCTTGTTTAATAGTTTATCCTTACGGGTAGAATAGTTTGGCAGTTGCCCTTAGTTTAAAGCTCCATAGGGTCTTCTCGTCTTATGATTATATCCCCGCCTCTGCACGGGGAGGTCAGTTTAATGGATTGGATGCAGGAGACAGTTGAACCTTCGTGGTGCCATTCATACCAGTCTTTATTTAAAAGACAAGTGATTACGCTACCTTTGCACGGTCAGAATACCGCGGCCGTTGAACATATAGTCACTGGGCAGGCTGGACCTCTTATACATGGTTGTTAGCAAGAGGCGATGTTTTTGGTAAACAGGCGGGGTTCATAATTTGCCGAGTTCCTTCTGCGTCTTTAAATCTTTCCTGAAATGTTCTTGTGTTAGATTAACGGTGTAAAGTGCATGGTTTTCTTGTTCTGTTGTTGCAAGGATCTCAAAGAGGACGTTAAGTATCAGTGATTTATTCGATCTGATTTACACTTACATTTAGGAGAATTGTGTATTCACATTACTAGTTCTAGCATAAGTGCTTCTATATTATTATAGAACAGCTCAGTAAGGATTGTGGGTTTAGAGTTTAATATACTAATTAAAGGGTTTTATACTGAGTGAGCTTTGACGCTTTCTTCTCAGGTGGCTGCTTTTAGGCCCACTGACTCAATTCCCTTAAGGATTATGATCTTTACCCAGTATTTCAGGTTGTACCCTGTTTCAATCAGGCTGTACCCTAATTGAATAAATCCTAAATTGACTTTTTACTTTACTTGTTAAAAAATTTGTTTTAGGGTTGAACTTATATTCATTTCCTGAGCAACCAGCTATCACTAGGCTCGTTTGGTCTGTCACCCCTACTCGGAGATCTTCCCACTCTTTTGCCACAGAGACGGGTTTGCTCTATTAAGCTGTCTCGGAGTAGCTCGCTTAGTTTCGGGTAGTCAAACTAAAATTCTTTTTGCTTGATTAGGACTGGCTAGACCATTATGCAAAAGGTACGAGGCTCATTCTCTGCTTTTTGTTGCTTTGTTAGTTATTTCATTTCTATTTCACCTTTCCCTTGCGGTACTCTTTCTGTAGCTATTAAGACTTGTTTCTATCGCCTATACTAAAATTTTAAAATGGTTTAATTAGTGATTGTGAGGATAATAAGTTATTTGTTTGTTTATTGTGGAATGCTAGGTTTTTGGCTCAAGGTAATCCGGGTTTAACAGATATTGTCTCGGTGTAAGCGAGAGGCTTTGGTTAAGCTATACTTTGATTCCAAGCACACCTTCCGGTGTGCTTACCATGTTACGACTTGCCTCTTCTTTGTATTTGTTATGTTTTTATTTAAATGAAGTGTTTTGTAGAAGAGGGTGACGGGCGGTGTGTGCGCGCTCCAGGGCCGTTTTAAAGAGAACTCTCTTGTTTCCCTTTACTGCTAAATCCGCCTTCTGATCTGATTTCATAGAGATCTTTCGTTTATTCTAAGGGATAGAAAATGTAGCCCATTTCTTCCCACTTCATGTGCTACACCTTGACCTGACGTGTTGATGATTAATCATTAAGCCTACTAGGGGTCTCTCACGAGGTGGGCTGGCGACGGTGGTATATAGGCGGGTTTGGCAAGAAGTGGTGAGGTTTAGCGAGGGGTATCGATTATAGAACAGGCTCCTCTAGGTGGGTTTGGAGCACCGCCAAGTCCTTTGGGTTTTAAGCTTAGGCTCGTAGTTCCCTGGCGGATTTTTGCGTAAATAGTCAAAGTTTATGGCTAGGCATAGTGGGGTATCTAATCCCAGTTTGTTTCCTAGCGGTCGTGAATTCAAGTGTTAAAGGTAGAGTTACTTTCGTAAATGTTCTTCAGACCAACGAAAGCGTGCGACAGCTTGGTTGGGGTTTGACTCTAGTTATGGTTACTTTAATCACGCTTTACGCCGAAAATGATCAACTTGAGTTTCTCGTATAACCGCGGCGGCTGGCACGAGATTGACCAACTCTATAGACTGTAACTGAATCGAGCTTTGTCTCGCTCATGTTCAATGTTTATCACTGCTGAGTTCCCGTGTGGGTGTGGCATAGCAAGGTGTCATGGGCTTATTATAGTGCCTGATACCGGCTCCTTATCCCCTGTTAAAGAGGCTTAAGGGCATTTTCACAGGAGTGCGGATGCTTGCATGTGTAAGTTCAGTAAAAGTTGATTATAAGGCTAGGACCAAACCTTTGTGCTTTCGGAGCTTTTTAGGGCTCATCTCAGCATCTTCAGTGCTGTGCTTTATTTAAGCTACGTAAGC